GCTAGCGTAGCTTAATTTAAAGCATAACACTGAAGATGTTAAGACGGGTCCTAAGAAACTCCGCATGCATAAAGGCATGGTCCTGACCTTATTATCAGCTCTCACCCAACTTACACATGCAAGTCTCCGCAGTCCCGTGAGTATGCCCTCAATCCCCCGCCCGGGGACGAGGAGCGGGCATCAGGCACAAATTTTTAGCCCAAGACGCCTGGCCAAGCCACACCCCCAAGGGAATTCAGCAGTGATAGACATTAAGCCATAAGTGAAAACTTGACTCAGTTAGGGTTAAAAGGGCCGGTAAAACTCGTGCCAGCCACCGCGGTTAAACGAGAGGCCCTAGTTGATAAAACCACGGCGTAAAGGGTGGTTAAGGAGAGCAAGACGATTTTTTAAAGCCAAATGGCCCTTTGGCCGTCATACGCTTCTAGGTGCCCGAAGCCCAATTATACGAAAGTAGCTTTAACAAAGCCCACCTGACCCCACGAAAGCTGAGAAACAAACTGGGATTAGATACCCCACTATGCTCAGCCATAAACCTAGACATCCAGCTACAATTAGATGTCCGCCCGGGTACTACGAGCATCAGCTTGAAACCCAAAGGACCTGACGGTGCCTCAGACCCCCCTAGAGGAGCCTGTTCTAGAACCGATAACCCCCGTTAAACCTCACCACTTCTAGCCATCCCAGCCTATATACCGCCGTCGTCAGCTTACCCTGTGAAGGCAATAAAAGTAAGCAAAATGGGCACAACCCAGAACGTCAGGTCGAGGTGTAGCGTACGAAGTGGGAAGAAATGGGCTACATTTTCTATCACAGAACACTACGAATATGCAACATGAAATAGTGCTTGAAGGAGGATTTAGTAGTAAAAAGGAAGCAGAGTGTCCTTTTGAACCCGGCTCTGAGGCGCGTACACACCGCCCGTCACTCTCCCCTGTCAAAACGCAGCAAAGATACTTAACACTAAAGCACTGACAAGGGGAGGCAAGTCGTAACATGGTAAGTGTACCGGAAGGTGCACTTGGATTAAACCCAGGGCGTGGCTGAGTTAGTTAAGCATCTCACTTACACCGAGAAGACATCCATGCAAGTTGGATCGCCCTGAGCCAAACAGCTAGCTTAACCACCAATATAACCCAACAATGTTAATAACAAAACATGACCTAACACAATAAACTAAACCATTTTTTTACCTGAGTATGGGAGACAGAAAAGGTTCAACTCAAAGCAATAGAAAAAGTACCGCAAGGGAAAGCTGAAAGAGAAATGAAATAACCCATATAAGCGCTAAAAAACAAAGACTAAACCTTGTACCTTTTGCATCATGATTTAGCCAGCACCCTCAAGCAGAGAGACCTTTAGTTTGAAACCCCGAAACCAGGTGAGCTACCCCGAGACAGCCTATTTAAATTTAGGGCTAACCCGTCTCTGTGGCAAAAGAGTGGGAAGAGCTCCGGGTAGAAGTGACAGACCTACCGAACCTGGTGATAGCTGGTTGCCTGAGAAATGGATAGAAGTTCAGCCTCGTACGCCCCAAATCAGAAGACATAACACTAAGACCAAGGGAAATACACGAGAGTTAGTTAAAGGGGGTACAGCCCCTCTAACAAAGGATACAACCTTCACAGGAGGATAAAGATCATAATATATAAAACATACTGTTTTAGTGGGCCTAAAAGCAGCCATCTAAATAGAAAGCGTTAAAGCTCAGACAGAAGGAAGTTTATTATACTGATAGAAAATCTTATTCCCCTAGCAATATCAGGCTAACCCATGCCCACATGGAAGAGATTATGCTAGAATGAGTAACAAGAAGACCTGATCTTCTCCAAGCACAAGTGTAAACCAGATCGGACAAACCACTGGAAATTAACGAACCCAACCCAAGAGAGTAATGTGAACAACAAAAAAGCCAAGAAAACCCCACAGCTTAACAATCGTTAACCCCACACTGGAGTGCTATTTTTTAAAGGAAAGACTAAAAGAAAGGGAAGGAACTCGGCAAACACAAGCCTCGCCTGTTTACCAAAAACATCGCCTCCTGCAACTAAACTAAGTATAGGAGGTCCAGCCTGCCCAGTGACTACGGGTTCAACGGCCGCGGTATTTTGACCGTGCAAAGGTAGCGCAATCACTTGTCTTTTAAATAGAGACCTGTATGAATGGCTAAACGAGGGCTTAACTGTCTCCCCCTTCAAGTCAGTGAAATTGATCTATCCGTGCAGAAGCGGGTATAAGCATACAAGACGAGAAGACCCTTTGGAGCTTAAGGTACAAAATTCAACCACGTTAAGCAACTTAGTAAAAAGCAAAAACTTAGTGGAGCCTGAAATTTTACCTTCGGTTGGGGCGACCGCGGAGGAAAAACAAGCCTCCGAGTGGAATGGGCCAAACCCCTAAAACCAAGAGAGACATCTCTAAGCCACAGAACATCTGACCAGAAATGATCCGGCTAATAAGCCGATCAACGAACCAAGTTACCCTAGGGATAACAGCGCAATCCTCTCCCAGAGTCCATATCGACGAGGGGGTTTACGACCTCGATGTTGGATCAGGACATCCTAATGGTGCAGCCGCTATTAAGGGTTCGTTTGTTCAACGATTAAAGTCCTACGTGATCTGAGTTCAGACCGGAGTAATCCAGGTCAGTTTCTATCTGTAACGCTACTTTTCCTAGTACGAAAGGATCGGAAAAGAGGGGCCTATACTTGAAGCACGCCCCACCCCTAATTAATGAAAACAAATAAATTAAACAAAGGGAGGGCCAAACCCCAACCGCCCAAAATAAGGACATACTGGGGTGGCAGAGCATGGTAAATTGCGAAAGGCCTAAGCCCTTTAAACCAGAGGTTCAAATCCTCTTCCCAGTTCATGCTAAACACTCTAATGAACCACCTAATTAATCCCCTCGCCTATATTGTGCCCGTTCTGCTAGCAGTAGCCTTCCTGACCCTAATTGAACGTAAAGTGCTAGGTTACATACAACTACGGAAGGGGCCAAACGTAGTAGGACCCTACGGACTCCTACAGCCCATCGCAGACGGAGTAAAGCTATTTATTAAAGAACCGGTCCGCCCCTCTACATCCTCCCCATTCCTATTCTTAGCTACCCCTATCCTTGCACTAACCTTGGCCATGACATTATGAGCACCTATGCCTATGCCCTACCCAGTGATCGACCTCAACCTAGGAGTCCTATTTATCCTGGCCTTATCAAGCCTCGCAGTGTATTCCATTCTAGGGTCAGGATGAGCATCAAATTCAAAATACGCACTAATTGGGGCCCTACGGGCAGTGGCCCAAACAATTTCCTACGAGGTAAGCCTAGGACTAATTCTTCTCTCAGTAATTATCTTCTCAGGAGGCTATACCCTTCAAACATTCAGCACGGCCCAAGAAAGCATCTGATTATTAGCCCCCGCCTGACCATTAGCCGCAATGTGATATATCTCAACACTAGCGGAAACAAACCGAGCCCCATTTGACCTAACAGAAGGAGAATCAGAACTAGTCTCCGGCTTCAACGTAGAATATGCAGGAGGACCATTCGCCCTATTTTTCCTGGCCGAGTACGCGAACATCCTGCTAATGAACACCCTATCCGCCGTACTATTCTTAGGAACATCGCACATCCACCACATCCCAGAATTAACAACAATCAGCCTAATAACCAAAGCCGCATTACTGTCTATTGTATTCCTATGAGTACGAGCCTCCTACCCCCGATTCCGATACGATCAACTTATGCACCTTGTATGAAAAAACTTCCTCCCCTTAACACTAGCTCTAGTATTATGACACGTTGCCCTGCCAATCGCACTGGCAGGCCTTCCCCCACAATTATAATTCAGGAACTGTGCCCGAATGCCTAGGGACCACTTTGATAGAGTGGCCTATAGGGGCTAAAATCCCCTCAGTTCTTAGAAAGAAGGGGATCGAACCCATGCCCAAGAGATCAAAACTCTTAGTGCTTCCTCTACACCACTTTCTAAGATGGGGGTCAGCTAATTAAGCTTTCGGGCCCATACCCCGAACATGACGGTTAAAGTCCCTCCTCCATCAATGAACCCCTACGTACTCGCAATCCTACTATCCAGCCTAGGATTAGGAACTACCCTAACCTTTGCTAGCTCCCACTGACTACTGGCCTGAATAGGACTGGAAATTAACACCCTAGCGATTATTCCCCTAATAGCGCAACACCACCATCCCCGCGCAGTAGAAGCTACCACGAAGTATTTCTTAACCCAGGCCACCGCAGCAGCAATAATCATATTTGCAAGCACAACAAATGCCTGAATTACAGGAGAATGGGACATAAATAATATGTCGAACCCTATTGCTAGCACAATAATTATTACCGCTTTGGCACTTAAAATCGGGCTTGCACCAATACACTTCTGAATGCCAGAAGTCCTACAAGGATTGGACCTTTTGACAGGGTTAATCCTATCCACATGACAAAAACTCGCCCCATTTGCCCTAATTATCCAAACAGCCCAAGCCGTGGACCCAATGCTATTAACCGCTTTAGGACTTGCGTCCACACTAGTTGGGGGATGAGGAGGATTGAATCAAACTCAGCTCCGAAAGATTCTGGCCTACTCCTCAATCGCACATATGGGCTGAATGGTTATTGTACTCCAGTACGCCCCACAACTTACCCTCCTGGCCCTAGGGACATATATCTTCATAACATCCGCAGCATTCCTCACCCTAAAAACGTCGTCCGCCACAAAAATTAACACTCTCTCGATAGTCTGATCAAAAAGCCCGATCCTAACAACAACCACCGCCCTGGTGTTACTATCACTAGGAGGACTACCCCCACTTACAGGGTTTATGCCAAAATGATTAATCCTGCAAGAGCTAGCAAAACAAAATCTCCCGACTACCGCCACAATTATAGCCCTAGCTGCTTTGCTAAGCCTCTACTTCTACCTACGCCTCTGTTACGCAATAACATTAACTATTTCCCCTAACACGACTAACTCGACCACCCCCTGACGGACCCAAACAACCCAGTCCTCCCTCCCCCTCACATTGACCACTACAGTCGCCCTAGGACTTTTGCCGATAACCCCAGCTATTCTAATACTAACCACCTAGGGACTTAGGATAACATCAGACCAAGAGCCTTCAAAGCTCTAAGCAGAAGTGAAAATCTTCTAGTCCCTGATAAGACCTACAAGAGTCTATCTTGCATTTTCTGATTGCAAATCAAATGTTTTTGTTAAACTAAGGCCTTACTAGATGGGAAGGCCTCGATCCTACAAACTCTTAGTTAACAGCTAAGCGCTCAAGCCAGCGAGCATCCATCTACTTTTCCCGCCTATAGCCTAGTAAGGCGGGAAAAGCCCCGGCAGACTATTAATCTACGTCTCTGGATTTGCAATCCAACATGTTTCTTCACCACGGAGCTATGATAAGGAGAGGACTTAAACCTCTGTCTTCGGGGCTACAACCCGCCGCCTGGGCACTCGGCTACCCTACCTGTGGCAATTACACGCTGATTCTTTTCTACAAACCACAAAGACATTGGTACCCTTTATCTTGTATTTGGTGCCTGAGCCGGAATGGTGGGAACCGCTCTAAGCCTTCTCATTCGAGCCGAACTAAGTCAACCCGGATCACTTCTGGGCGATGACCAAATTTACAATGTTATTGTTACTGCCCATGCCTTCGTAATAATTTTCTTTATAGTAATACCAATTCTTATTGGAGGGTTCGGAAACTGACTCGTACCACTAATAATTGGGGCGCCTGATATAGCATTCCCACGAATAAACAACATAAGCTTCTGACTTCTGCCCCCTTCTTTCCTCCTGCTATTAGCCTCTTCCGGAGTCGAGGCCGGAGCTGGGACAGGATGAACAGTTTACCCGCCACTCGCAGGCAACCTTGCTCATGCTGGAGCATCCGTAGACCTAACAATTTTCTCGCTACATCTAGCAGGTGTATCATCAATTTTAGGGGCAATTAACTTCATCACTACAACTATTAATATGAAACCGCCAGCCATCTCCCAGTACCAGACACCTCTATTTGTCTGAGCTGTACTTGTAACAGCCGTGCTTCTTCTCCTGTCCCTACCAGTCCTAGCTGCTGGAATTACAATGCTCCTTACAGATCGAAATCTTAACACCACATTCTTCGATCCTGCTGGAGGAGGAGATCCGATCCTGTATCAACACCTATTCTGATTCTTCGGTCACCCAGAAGTTTACATTCTTATCTTGCCCGGATTCGGGATTATTTCACACGTTGTAGCCTACTATGCAGGTAAAAAGGAACCATTTGGTTACATAGGAATAGTTTGAGCCATGATGGCCATTGGTCTCCTAGGATTCATTGTATGAGCCCACCACATGTTTACTGTCGGAATAGACGTAGACACTCGTGCATACTTTACGTCCGCAACAATAATCATTGCCATCCCAACGGGTGTAAAAGTATTTAGCTGATTAGCCACCCTCCACGGAGGGTCTATCAAATGAGAAACACCCATGCTATGAGCCCTTGGGTTCATTTTCCTTTTCACAGTAGGCGGACTAACAGGAATTGTCCTAGCCAATTCATCACTCGACATTGTCCTTCATGACACATATTACGTAGTTGCACACTTCCACTATGTACTATCAATAGGTGCCGTATTTGCCATCATGGCAGCTTTCGTCCACTGATTCCCCCTGTTTACAGGATACACTTTAAACGACACCTGAACAAAAATCCACTTCGGAGTAATATTCATTGGGGTAAACCTTACTTTCTTCCCACAACACTTCCTAGGCCTAGCAGGAATGCCACGACGATACTCTGACTACCCAGACGCCTATGCCCTGTGAAACACAGTATCATCCATCGGCTCACTAATCTCCCTAGTAGCAGTAATCATATTCCTATTTATCCTATGAGAAGCCTTCGCCGCCAAACGAGAAGTATCCTCAGTAGAACTAACTATAACAAATGTAGAATGACTTCACGGCTGCCCTCCACCATACCACACATTCGAGGAGCCAGCAATCGTCCAAGTTCAATCAAACTAACGAGAAAGGAAGGAATTGAACCCCCGTATACTGGTTTCAAGCCAGTCACATAACCACTCTGTCACTTTCTTCTAAAGACATTAGTAAAATATGCAAATTACATCACCTTGTCGAGGTGAAATTGCAGGTTAAACCCCTGTATGTCTTAAGCCCAAGGCTTAATGGCACATCCCACGCAACTAGGATTCCAAGACGCGGCATCACCCGTTATAGAAGAACTTCTTCACTTCCATGACCACGCCCTAATAATCGTATTCTTAATTAGTACTCTAGTACTTTATATTATTATTGCAATGGTTTCAACCAAACTTACAAACAAATATATCTTAGACTCCCAAGAAATTGAAATCGTATGAACTATCTTACCAGCTGTCATCCTAGTTTTGATTGCTCTACCATCCCTTCGAATTTTATACCTTATAGACGAAATCAACGACCCCCATCTAACAATTAAAGCCATAGGGCATCAATGGTATTGAAGTTATGAGTACACAGACTATGAAGATCTAGGCTTTGACTCCTATATAATCCCAACCCAAGACCTTACGCCCGGCCAATTCCGACTCCTGGAAACAGATCACCGAATAGTAGTCCCTATAGAATCACCAGTTCGTGTCCTAGTATCCGCCGAAGATGTACTACACTCTTGGGCCGTCCCATCCCTAGGCGTGAAAATAGACGCAGTGCCGGGCCGACTAAACCAAACGGCCTTCATTGCCTCACGCCCAGGTGTATTCTACGGACAGTGTTCTGAAATCTGCGGGGCAAACCACAGCTTTATGCCCATTGTAGTTGAAGCAGTCCCACTAGAGCACTTCGAGAGCTGATCCTCATTAATACTAGAAGACGCCTCACTAGAAAGCTAATTATTGGACAAAGCGTTGGCCTTTTAAGCCAAAGTTTGGTGCCTACCGACCACCTCTAGTGAAATGCCCCAATTAAACCCTAACCCCTGATTTGCAATTCTAGTATTCTCATGAATCGTCTTTCTCACCATCATTCCAACTAAAATCTTAAATCACACCACACCAAATGAACCCACCCCAATAAGTGAAGAAAAACACAAAACAGAACCCTGAGACTGACCATGATAGTAAGCTTCTTCGACCAATTCGCAAGCCCATCCTTCCTAGGAATTCCACTTATTGCCGTTGCCATTGCACTCCCATGACTCCTCTTCCCAACTCCACCATCCCGATGAATCAACAACCGACTTATCACCCTCCAAACATGATTTATTAACCGATTTACCAATCAATTAATAATACCCCTAAATGTAGGAGGACACAAATGGGCACTTCTATTGGCCTCATTAATAGTATTCCTTATTACTATTAACATGCTAGGCCTTCTCCCGTATACTTTCACACCTACCACCCAGCTATCATTAAATATAGGATTCGCCGTACCTCTATGACTCGCCACCGTAATTATTGGAATGCGAAACCAGCCAACTGTTGCCCTCGGACACCTCTTACCAGAAGGAACACCCATCCCCTTAATTCCTGTGTTAATTATTATTGAAACCATCAGCCTGTTTATCCGACCACTAGCCCTAGGCGTTCGACTTACAGCCAACTTAACTGCAGGCCACTTATTAATTCAACTTATTGCCACAGCCGTGTTCGTATTACTACCAATAATACCAACAGTAGCCATCTTAACTGCCGCTGTTCTCTTCCTCCTAACACTCCTAGAAGTTGCAGTAGCAATGATTCAAGCTTATGTATTTGTACTACTCCTAAGCCTCTACCTACAAGAAAACGTCTAATGGCCCACCAAGCACATGCATATCATATGGTTGATCCAAGCCCATGACCACTAACCGGAGCCGTCGGTGCTCTATTAATAACATCCGGCCTAGCAATCTGGTTCCACTTCCACTCAACAACACTAATAACCCTTGGAATAATTCTTCTGCTTCTTACAATATTCCAATGATGACGTGACATTATCCGAGAAGGAACATTCCAAGGTCACCACACACCACCAGTGCAAAAAGGACTGCGTTATGGAATAATCCTATTTATTACTTCTGAAGTATTCTTCTTCCTAGGATTCTTCTGAGCTTTCTACCACTCAAGCTTAGCACCAACACCTGAGCTGGGAGGATGCTGACCCCCAACAGGAATTACTACATTAGACCCCTTTGAAGTTCCTCTCCTCAACACAGCCGTACTACTAGCATCGGGAGTAACAGTCACATGAGCCCACCACAGCATCATAGAGGGTGAACGAAAACAAGCTATCCAATCTCTCGCACTCACAATCGTACTAGGACTCTATTTTACTGCCCTTCAAGCCATGGAGTATTACGAAGCACCCTTTACAATTGCAGACGGAGTATACGGCTCTACATTCTTTGTAGCCACAGGATTCCATGGACTACATGTTATTATTGGATCATCATTCCTGGCCGTCTGTCTCCTCCGCCAAATCCAATACCACTTTACATCCGAACATCACTTTGGCTTTGAAGCCGCCGCTTGATATTGACACTTTGTTGACGTAGTATGACTATTCCTCTACGTATCCATCTATTGATGAGGCTCATAATCTTTCTAGTATTAAAGTTAGTACAAGTGACTTCCAATCATTTAGTCTTGGTTAAACCCCAGGGAAAGATAATGAATCTAATTATAACTATCCTTACCATTACAGTAGCCCTATCCTCAATCCTGGCAATCGTGTCTTTTTGATTACCACAAATAAACCCAGACGCAGAAAAGCTATCCCCCTATGAATGCGGATTTGACCCACTAGGATCTGCCCGACTACCGTTCTCGCTACGATTCTTCTTAGTAGCTATCCTATTTCTCTTATTTGACCTAGAAATCGCCCTCCTCCTTCCCCTGCCATGAGGAGATCAACTCCATAACCCCACCGGAACATTCTTTTGAGCCACTACAGTCCTAATCTTGCTAACCCTAGGACTAATTTATGAATGAACTCAAGGTGGCCTAGAATGAGCAGAATAGGGAGTTAGTCCAAAGTAAGACCTCTGATTTCGGCTCAGAAAATTATGGTTTAAATCCATAACCCCCTTATGACACCAGTACATTTTAGCTTTAGCTCAGCATTCATCTTAGGATTAATAGGACTAGCATTCCACCGCACCCACCTACTCTCCGCACTCCTATGTTTAGAAGGAATAATATTATCCCTATTTATTGCACTAGCCCTATGGGCCTTACAGTTTGAAACAACAAGCTTCTCCGCAGCCCCAATACTACTACTGGCGTTCTCCGCCTGCGAAGCAAGCACGGGCCTCGCACTTCTAGTAGCCACAGCCCGAACCCACGGAACCGACCGTCTACAAAACCTTAACCTACTACAATGTTAAAAGTACTAATTCCTACCATTATACTATTTCCAACAATCTGATTAACCTCCCCCAAATGATTATGAACAACCACAACCGCGCATAGTCTCCTAATTGCCCTAATTAGCCTCACATGACTAAAATGAACATCAGAAACTGGATGAACCATGTCCAATTCATATTTAGCTACAGACCCACTCTCAACCCCCCTCCTAGTATTAACATGCTGACTTCTCCCACTAATGATTCTAGCGAGCCAAAACCATGTTAACCCTGAACCCATCAGCCGACAACGTTTATACATTACCCTCCTCACCTCATTACAAACCTTCCTTATTATAGCATTCGGTGCCACCGAGATTATTATATTTTACATCATATTTGAAGCCACACTCATCCCAACCCTTATCATCATCACTCGATGAGGAAACCAAACTGAACGCCTCAACGCAGGAACCTATTTCCTATTCTACACCCTAGCAGGATCACTGCCACTACTGGTTGCCCTACTTCTACTCCAGCAATCCACCGGGACCCTATCTATATTAGTAATACAATACTCCCAACCACTACTCCTGCACTCCTGAGGTCACAAAATCTGATGGGCCGGTTGCTTAATCGCATTTTTAGTAAAAATACCACTATACGGAGTTCACCTGTGACTACCAAAAGCACATGTTGAAGCCCCGGTCGCAGGGTCTATAGTACTAGCAGCAGTGCTACTAAAACTAGGAGGCTACGGAATAATACGAATAATAATTATGCTAGACCCACTATCCAAAGAACTAGTATACCCATTTATTATTCTGGCACTATGAGGCATTATCATAACAGGATCAATTTGTCTTCGACAAACAGACCTTAAATCCCTAATTGCCTACTCATCTGTAAGCCACATAGGACTCGTAGCAGGCGGAATTCTAATCCAAACTCCATGAGGATTCTCAGGGGCCATTATCCTAATAATTGCCCACGGACTAGTGTCTTCAATACTATTCTGTTTAGCTAACACAGCCTATGAACGAACCCACAGCCGAACCATAATCCTCGCCCGAGGTTTACAAATAATCTTCCCACTAACAGCAGTCTGATGATTCATCGCTAATCTGGCCAATCTGGCACTACCCCCACTACCCAACCTAATAGGAGAACTAATAATTATTACAACACTATTCAACTGATCACCATGAACCATCGCACTCACAGGTGCAGGAACATTAATTACAGCAGGCTACTCACTATATATGTTCCTGATATCTCAACGAGGCCCAACACCAAACCACATCACTAAACTCCCACCATTCCACACCCGAGAACATTTGTTCATAGCCCTTCACCTGATCCCAGTAATCCTCCTTGTGGCAAAGCCAGAACTCATGTGAGGCTGATGTTACTAGTAAGTATAGTTTAACCAAAATATTAGATTGTGATTCTAAAGACAGGAGTTAAAATCCCCTTACTCACCAAGGAAGGACAGAAATCAATAAGTACTGCTAATCCTTATGCACCGCGGTTAAAATCCGCGGCTTCCTCACGCTTCTGAAGGATAACAGTTCATCCATTGGTCTTAGGAACCAAAAACTCTTGGTGCAAATCCAAGTGGAAGCTATGAATTCAGCAACCCTAATTATATCATCCTCACTTATTCTAGTCCTTATTATCCTTATACTACCCCTAGTAACAACACTAAACCCAGAGCCACAAAAGCCAGAATGAGCAAGCACACATGTTAAAACCGCTGTCAGCACCGCATTCTTTATTAGTCTTCTCCCACTCATAATTTTCCTGGATCAAGGAATAGAAAGTATTACTACAAACTGGCAATGGATGAACACACACATGTTTGATACAAACATCAGCTTTAAGTTCGACCACTACTCCCTCATTTTCACCCCTATTGCCCTCTACGTTACCTGATCTATCCTAGAATTCGCACTATGGTATATACACTCTGACCCGAACATAAACCGATTTTTTAAGTACCTGCTTCTATTCCTAGTAGCCATAATTACCCTAGTTACAGCCAACAATATATTCCAACTATTCATCGGCTGAGAGGGAGTTGGAATCATGTCGTTCTTACTAATTGGATGATGGTACGGGCGGGCGGATGCTAACACAGCGGCTCTCCAAGCCGTTATCTATAACCGAGTAGGAGACATCGGACTAATCTTAAGCATAGCATGATTTGCAATAAACCTTAATTCCTGGGAAATTCAACAAATCTTCTTCCTATCAAAAAACTTCGACATAACAGTTCCCCTAGTTGGACTAATCCTTGCAGCAACAGGAAAATCGGCCCAATTTGGCCTACATCCCTGACTCCCTTCTGCCATGGAGGGCCCTACGCCAGTATCTGCCCTACTCCACTCTAGCACCATGGTCGTTGCAGGAATCTTCCTATTAATTCGCCTCCACCCCCTTATGGAAAACAATAATCTGGCACTAACCATTTGCCTTTGCTTAGGAGCACTAACTACGCTATTCACAGCCACTTGCGCGCTTACCCAAAATGACATCAAAAAAATTGTAGCTTTCTCAACATCCAGTCAATTGGGCCTAATAATAGTTACAATTGGACTAAACCAACCACAACTAGCATTTCTTCACATCTGCACGCACGCGTTCTTCAAGGCCATGCTATTCTTATGTTCCGGATCAATTATTCACAGCCTAAATGACGAGCAAGATATCCGAAAAATAGGAGGCCTCCACAACCTGATGCCCGCCACCTCGACCTACCTTACAATTGGTAGCCTGGCATTAACAGGGACCCCATTCCTAGCTGGCTTCTTCTCAAAAGATGCTATCATCGAAGCCCTAAACACCTCCTACCTCAACGCCTGAGCCCTAACCCTGACACTAATTGCCACATCATTCACCGCAGTCTACAGCTTCCGAGTAGTATATTTCGTAACCATGGGATCTCCACGATTCCTGCCGCTGTCCCCCATCAATGAAAACAACCCACTAGTAATTAACCCGATCAAACGACTTGCCTGAGGAAGCATTGTTGCAGGACTTATTATCACGTCCAACTTCCTACCCTCAAAAACGCCTATTATAACAATGCCAACTACCCTTAAACTAGCAGCCCTCATAGTGACTATTGTTGGACTTCTAGTGGCGATAGAGCTTACAGCTATAACCAACAAACAGGTCAAAATTACCCCTACGATTCCACTACATCACTTTTCAAACATACTAGGCTACTTCCCCGCAATAATTCACCGACTCCCCCCTAAGCTTAACCTAGCTTTAGGACAATCGGTCGCCACTAAGCTTGACCAGACATGACTTGAAATCACAGGGCCAAAAGGGCTAGCACTAACTCAAATAATAATATCAAAAATTACAAGTGATATTCAACGGGGCATAATCAAGACTTACCTAACCATCTTCCTCTTAACCCTAACCCTGGCCATCCTCCTAGTCCTTATTTAAACGGCCCGGAGAGTGCCACGACTTAAACCCCGAGTAAGCTCCAACACTACAAGTAGAGTTAAAAGCAATACTCACGCACAAATAACTAACATCCCTCCGCCAAAAGAATACATTACGGCTACACCACTAACATCGCCCCGTAACATAGAGAACTCCTTCAACCCATCGACGACCACTCAAGAACCCTCGTATCACCCCCCTCAAAACAACCCAGCCGCCAATACAACACCTAATAAATAAACTAATACATACCCAGCCACAGAACGACTCCCCCAAGCCTCCGGGAAGGGCTCAGCAGCTAACGCCGCTGAATAAGCGAATACTACAAGCATTCCCCCTAAATAAATTAAAAAAAGGACCAAAGATAGGAAAGAGCCCCCATAACCAACTAAAATCCCACACCCAACCCCCGCTGCTACTACCAAACCTAAAGCAGCAAAATAAGGCGTAGGATTAGAAGCAACAGCAATTAAACCTACAACTAGAGCTACCAATAGTAAGAACATAAAATAAGTCATAATTCTTGCTCGGACTTTAACCGAGACCAGTGACTTGAAGAACCACCGTTGTAGTTCAACTACAAGAACAATAATGGCAAGCCTACGAAAAACCCACCCACTGATAAAAATCGCCAATGACGCTCTAGTCGACCTCCCAACACCATCTAATATTTCTGTATGATGAAATTTCGGGTCCCTCCTAGGACTATGTTTAATCACCCAAATCCTAACCGGGCTATTTCTAGCCATACACTATACCTCCGACATTTCAACCGCATTTTCATCAGTAGTCCACATCTGCCGAGACGTAAACTACGGCTGACTTATCCGTAATATTCACGCCAACGGGGCATCATTCTTTTTCATCTGTATTTACATACATATTGCCCGTGGATTATACTACGGATCCTACCTATACAAAGAAACCTGAAACATTGGAGTAGTCCTACTCCTGCTAGTCATAATAACAGCCTTCGTTGGCTATGTCCTCCCATGAGGACAAATATCCTTCTGAGGTGCCACAGTAATTACGAATCTACTATCAGCAGTTCCCTACATAGGAGACATACTCGTTCAATGAATTTGAGGCGGCTTCTCAGTAGATAACGCAACACTAACACGTTTCTTCGCATTCCACTTCCTCCTACCATTTGTCGTCGCCGCCGCAACCATCCTTCACCTGCTCTTCCTACACGAAACAGGATCAAACAACCCAGCCGGGTTAAACTCCGACGCAGACAAAATCTCCTTCCACCCATACTTTTCATACAAAGATCTCCTAGGATTTGTAGTGATACTATTAGCCCTTACGTCACTAGCACTATTCTCCCCTAATCTACTAGGAGATCCAGAAAATTTTACCCCAGCAAACCCATTAGTTACTCCCCCACATATCAAGCCTGAGTGATACTTCCTATTTGCCTACGCCATCCTACGATCTATTCCAAATAAATTGGGAGGGGTTCTTGCATTATTATTCTCCATCTTAGTACTAATAGTAGTACCAATCTTACACACCTCAAAACAACGAGGACTTACATTCCGCCCAATCACCCAATTCCTATTCTGAACCCTAGTGGCAGACATAATTATCCTTACATGAATTGGAGGCATACCTGTAGAACATCCGTACATTATTATTGGACAAATTGCATCAGTCCTTTACTTTGCATTATTCCTCATTCTTAGTCCACTAGCAGGATGAGTAGAGAACAAAGCATTAAAATGAGCTTGCCCTAGTAGCTTAGTATAAAAGCATCGGTCTTGTAATCCGAAGATCGGAGGTTAAATTCCCCCCTAGCGCCCAGAAAAGAGAGATTTTAACTCCCACCCCTGGCTCCCAAAGCCAGAATTCTAAATTAAACTATCTTCTGATAGTAACCTATATGGTTTAGTGCATATATATGCATTATATTACATAATGCATTAGTACATATATATGTATTATCACCATTCATTTATATTAACCCCAAAGCAAGTACTAACGTCCAAGACGTACATAAACCTAATTATTAAAATTCACAAATAATTTATTTAGACCTGGGAAATAGATTATTCCCCTATAATTGGCTCTCAAATTTTTCCTTGAAATAATCAACTAACATTTAAGAAAAAACATATTAATGTAGTAAGAGATCACCAACTGACTTATATGAATGCATATTATGCATGATAGAATCAGGGACAATAATCGTGGGGGTTGTATAGAGTGAACTATTACTTGCATCTGGTTCCTATCTCACGGACATGACTGTAGGATTCCACCCTCGGATAATTATATCTGGCATATGATTATTGATGTGAGTACATACTCCTCATTAACCCCGCATGCCGGGCATTCTTTTATATGCATAGGGGTTCTCCTTTTTGGTTACCTTTCATCTTGCATATCAGAGTGCAGGCTCAAACAATAAATCAAGGTTGAACATATTCCTTGCTTAAGTCAAAGTAGGTCAATTATTAAAAGACATAACTCAAGAATTACATATTTCTAACTCAAGTGCATATCATATTCATTCCTTCTTCAACTTACCCCTATATATATGCCCCCCCTTTCGGCTTCTGCGCGACAAACCCCCCTACCCCCTACGCTCAGCAAATCCTGTTATCCTTGTCAAACCCCAAAACCAAGGAAGGTTCGAGAACGTGCGGGCCAGCAAGTTGAGATATGGGCTAGCGATCCGCGTTATATATATATATATACATACACATCGCATTATTTTGCCGCAAATTTCCCCAAATATTAGCCCAAAAATTCCTATTGAATTTATAGGGCACGCCCCAATGCTAAAAAATCCAACATTATAATGGC